ATTGGCGACTTACCCATTCAGTGACTTTGGCACTGGACGTTCCCAAAATGGGTACTATCGGGTCGGGTGAATTAGAGAATAGACAGACGCCTGTTGGCATTCCAGCTTTCCTTCTCTTTTCAGGGCCTATCCGAAAGAGAATCCAGTACCTCTTGGTCGTGAATAGGACGAACCACCTCCATGGATATCTTTGCTTCGGAACAAAACAATTCGAATTAGGCTCGGTCAACCGGAATATGTATTATCCATATGGGAGATCTTCCAATTGAGAAGATCCATCGACCTGAGACGAAGAGAAAGGTCTATCTATTTTCTTTAGTTATTCAGTTAAACCAATGATTCGTTATTGGAGCAGATAGCAACAACCGTTTCATCGGACGCGTATTTTTTATTTTCCGACGGATTTCCATGGTTTCATTAATGGAAATTGTTTGATGTAGTGAGTAATAGGCTCTGGTTGTTCACCGTTCAAGAATTCTTGTTTAGGCAGTTCATATCATCCATACATAGTGTTTTGATCTAAGATTTCAATTCTTCCATGCTTCAGCAGTAGCATATTGCTCCATGGAGCTAAGGTCCAAAATATGGAAGAAACAAGTGTTTCCACGACTCTACCACCCGGCCAATTCTGTTCCACTTAATCCCCTTTTCATGGCCACATATCTTTACGGCTAAGGAATGGGAAATCTTTCCCCTGTTACATGAATCAAATATTTCATTTCATCCGGGAAAAGCCATCTCTTTCTCAACAATGTCTTTGCCATTTGATCCAATAGCGTTCCGTTAGATAGGAAGAGATTTGATAAATACTGATAACTCTCGGATGGAGTATTAGAACGGAAAGATCCATTAGATAATGAACTATTGGTTCTAAGCCATCTCTGGCGATGAATCAACAATTCGAAGTGCTTTTCTTGCGTATTATTGATGAACCCGCGTCTATATATAGATGTAGAAGGATTTGTTTGGGAAGTAATAAGCCCCTTTGACATCTCTTCATCTGCAAAGAATTCTCGACGCGAAAACACAGAGACAAAGGGCTGATCTTTGAATAGGAAAAAGAATGGATCTGCAGGGTCCCAAATGAATTGGCTTATTCGAAAAAAGCCTTGTTCTTTGGACGATCTATCTCGTGTCTGGTACTGCATGGTTCCACTCTGCAAGAACTCTGAATCATTCTCTTGAAGCTCATCCTTTTTATGAGAAATGATCCGCTTGCCCCGAAATGACCCGGCCCAATAGGGAAATCCCAATTCAGTGGGCCTTTCGATACAATCAAATAGATTGCCACAAGGGCGCCATATTCTAGGAGCCCAAACTATGTGATTGAATAAATCCTCCTCTATCTGTTGCGGGTCGAGGGCCCCTTCCCCTTCTTCAAACTCCGATTCGTATTTTTCATAGAAAAATCTCTGATCAACGATAGAAAAAGATCCATTTTGCATCATATCTAACGGATTCCTTGGTTCGGACCGAAGAAGTAATGTCACTCGATTATTATCAAACTGGCTGCAATCCTTTTCTGTCCGTGAGGATCCCGCCAGAGCGCCTTCTACTTCTAATAGGCCATGAACTAGATCAGAATCATTCTCAACGAATCCATAAGAAGTGATCCTATTTTTTTCACCGGATCCGGGTCCGGGTGAAGACCAAAGATCTTGAGCGACCGATCCGGCAGAACAACTCAAAAGATAAAGAAGTATCGTTAATTTCTTCATGCTCGTTCCAAGTTTGAAGTACCATTTGTACAAATAGGAATCTCCTTCCTTACATGATTTCTTCTTCATATAGATAGATATAGGATCTATGGGGCAATTACTTAGAAGTACATTTTGTGCAACAGCCCTTCCTATCTGATAGAAAAAGACCCCATGATCCTGAACCGATCTTACCTGGGATCGCAAATCCCAAGTTTGTCTATGAAGAGCGGATCTAATTGTATTAGTTTCTATAATTGATTTCTTCTGTGTAATACTAATTGATAGGGCCTCATTGATAAGTGCTACAAGATCTCGTGCATTGGAACCCATGGTTATGGACCCGAATCCGTTAGTATGGAACATTTTCTTTTCCAAGTGAAATCCCCTAGTATATGAAAGAATGAAAAAGTGCTTTCGTTGTTGTGGAATAAGAAGCCTTCGTATCTTAATGCATGTATTTAATTTATTCGGAGCTATTAGAGCGGGATCCACTTTTTGGGGAATATGAGTCGAAGCAATAACAAGAATATTTCTAGTGGAACATCTTTCACAATCCCTGGAGAGATAGTTCTCTAATAGACCGAGGGATAAGTAATTCGACTCATTCACATACAGATCATGAATGTTTGGAATCCATATTGCTTTTGCTAATTCGAATTGAAGGGTGATATCAAATCGGTCTATTTTCGGCGTCATATACATAGTTAGCACATTCGTCATAGTTAGCAGCTCCGTATCAAGGTCATCATCAATATCGTCACTATCATCAATATGGATATCGTCACTATCATCAATATCGA